CAGCCATTATGTGGCATAGGAGTTACATCTCGTATGAAACTTAATAGTATACCACTTCTACGAATAGCTCTTAATGCTGCATCTCTTCCGAGACCGGGGCCTTTTATCATGACTTCGGCTCGTTGCATACCTTGATCCACTACTGTTCTAATAGCATTTCCCGCTGCGGTTTGAGCGGCAAATGGTGTCCCTCTTCTTGTACCCTTGAATCCACAAGTACCAGCGGAGGACCAAGAAATTACCCGACCCCGTACGTCTGTAACAGTCACAATAGTATTGTTGAAACTTGCTTGAACATGAATAACTCCCTTTGGTATTCTACGCATATTTTTACGCGAACTAATATGTCTATTCTTACGTGAACTAATTCTTGGTATAGGTTTTGCCATATTTTGCCATCTCATAAATCTAAGTCAGAGATATATGGATATATCCATTTAATGTCAAAACAGATCCTTTATTTAACATCTTTACATTTGGTCCTTTAAATTTTTAAATTTTATAGATCCCCTTTTTTCTAAAGATTATCCTTGTCTTTGTTTATGTCTTGGGTTGGAACAAATTACTATAATTCGTCCTCGTCTACGGATCAGTCGACATTTTTCACAAATTTTACGAACGGAGGCTCTTATTTTCATATTTGTCATTCCTTAATTCTGAATTTCTTTATTGGAAGAAAATAAGCTTCTTGAAATTTTTCAATTTCGAATTGTATTCCCACGAAATCAATGTTGAAATTGAAAAAAAAAAAAAAAACTATCTAATAATTCGAATCTTTGTTTTGGAGTCGAAAAATTATACGTCCTCCAATTGAATTATAATGACTTGCTTCAATTTTGATTCTATACCGCCAGTATATCTATAAAAGTATATGTATAAAAAAACTACGTCGAATCCTTCCTGAAACATAACCTAAAATCAGGTCTTCATTATCTAAATGAACCCAGAGCATACCATTGGAAAGTAATTCAGAAATGAAACTTTCATGAATCTTTTTTTTTGTTCTTTCACTTGAGTTATCAACTAACGTGGAAGGAGAAATATTATAAACTCGCCTTTTCTCTTTTTTTTTTTTCACAAATAGAAAAATTTTGCATATAATTCAGATCTCAGAAAGATTACCATATATAACACAAAATTTCTCCACCAATTCCTTCTAGTCGAGCCTCTCTGTCTGTCATTATACCTCGAGAAGTAGAAAGAATTACAATCCCCATTCCGCCTAAAATTCTAGGAATTCGTTGATAGTTAGAATAGATTCGTAGACCGGGTCGACTGATCCGTTTTAAATTTAAACCATTTCTATATGGACCTTTCCTATTCCTTCTATGTCGTAGGGTTAAAACCAAAAAAAAATTCTTGTCTTCCTGATGTTTCCTCATGTTTTCAATAAAACCTTCTCGTAAAAGAATTTTAACAATGTTTTCAGTAATGTTAGTAGATGGTATTCGAACTGTTTTTTTTTTATTCATGTCAGCATTTCGTATAGAAGTTATTATGTTAGCAATAGTGTCTTTACTCATAATAAACTAAGATTATTGTTGTCCCCGAATTTCAATATAATTAACATGCTCTTTTTTTATTTATTTTTTATTTCTGAATTATTAAAGGTATATACGTGAGACACAAACAATCTACTAATTAATCTACTAATTAAGTTAATCAATTTTATCTACTAATTAAGTTAATCAATTTTATTCAAATAAAATAAAATACTCTAACTGTATTATAGTCTTGTCTTATAATACTTCAGGTGCTAATGAAACTATTTTAGTGAAATTTAACTGTCTTAATTCTCGGGCGATCGCTCCAAAAATTCGAGTTCCCTTTGGATTTCCTTCTTGATCAATAACAACTGCAGCATTGTCATCATATCGTATTATCATACCGTTGTCACGTTTGAGTTCTTTACAAGTCCGTACAATTACAGCTCTGATCACTTCTGATCTTTCTAGAGGTGTATTTGGTACTGCTTCTTTGATTACAGCAATAATAACGTCACCGATATGAGCATATCGTCGATTACTAGCTCCTATGATTCGAATACACATCAATTCTCGGGCTCCGCTGTTATCCGCTACATTCAAATGGGTTTGAGGTTGAATCATATCTTTTTTATCTGTTTTTTCAATGCAAAAGGCGAAGTAAAAAAAAAATGTTGTTTATTCAAAACAAAAAAGAAACCTGAAATTTTTTTTTTCATCCAAAAAACTTCTTTCTTTTGGTTCTACATTTCTATCCTGAAATAATGAATTGAGTTCGTATAGGCATTTTCGATGCCGCTATTGAAATAGCCTTTCTGGCTATATTTTCTGCTACTCCGCTCATTTCATAAAGTATTCTACCTGGTTTAACGACAGCTACCCAATATTCGGGAGATCCTTTTCCTGAACCCATACGTGTTTCTGTAGGTCTTACTGTAACTGGTTTGTCTGGAAATATACGTACCCATATTTTTCCACCACGGCGTGCATTTCGTGTCATTGCTCGTCGACCTGCT